GACAAGCATCCATATGATCCCATAGACCTCTTGTAAGGATTCCAATCTGGAAAAAGAATTGATAGCTTGTACTTCTGTTGTATCAATTATCATTTCAACGATCAACTTCTCCCATAATGATATCTATGCTACCTAGTATCGTCATAATATCAGCCAATTTCATTTTTTTAACTAACTGAGGAAGAATTTGCAAATTGATAAAACCGGGTGGGCGAATTTTCCATCTCCAGGGAAAAACACTCTGATCTCCTATCAGAAAAATTCCCAATTCTCCTTTTGGGGTTTCGACTCTTACATAAAGTTCTTGCTGTGATAATTCAAAAGTGGGAGAAGGTTTCTTACTAATGAATCGATAATCAAAATCATTCCATTCGGGATCCCTTACTCTATCAAAGCGTCGGATTTCTAAATTCTCATAGGGCCCCCCTGGAATTCCTTCTAGAGCCTGTTGAATAATTTTTATAGATTCTGTCATTTCGCTGATTCGTACTAAATAACGAGCTAACGAATCCCCTTCTTTTTGCCATTGTACTTCCCAATCAAATTCGTCGTAACACTCATAATGATCAACTTTACGAAGATCCCATTGTATTCCGGAAGCTCGTAGCATTGGTCCTGATAAACCCCAATTTATTGCTTCTTCTCCGCCAATAATGCCTACTCCTTCAACTCGTTCTAAAAAAATAGGATTCTGTGTAATAAGCTTTTGATATTCAGCAACCCCTGTTAAAAAATAATCGCAAAAATCTAAACATTTATCTATCCATCCATGAGGTAGATCAGCAGCTACTCCTCCGAGACGAAAATAATTATGCATCATTCGCATACCGGTGGCAGCTTCGAATAGGTCATATATCAATTCTCGTTCTCGAAAAATATAGAAGAAGGGGGTCTGTGCCCCAATATCTGCCATAAAAGGGCCAAGCCATAACAAATGCGAAGCTATACGACTCAACTCCAACATAATGACTCTGATGTAGCTCGCCCTTTTAGGTACTTGAATATTGCCTAACTGCTCTGGTGCATTTACAGTTATTGCTTCTGTGAACATAGTAGCTAAATAATCCCAACGTGTTACATAAGGCAAATATTGTATAATTGTTCGGTTTTCTGCAATTTTTTCCATTCCTCTGTGTAAATAACCCAATATTGGTTCGCAGTCAATAACATCTTCACCATCTAGAGTAACGATGAGTCTAAGAACACCATGCATTGATGGGTGGTGAGGACCCATATTGACTATCATGAGGTCTTTTCTTGTAGCTGGTGCAGTCATAGGTTTTTCCCCATTCATTCTTCCATGAATTGCTGAAAGTGAAAAAAAAAGAAGTTCATCAAAATTTAAACGATCAAAAAGATTCTTCAAATTAACGAGTTTTTATCTCTCGAATATCCAACTGACCAATTATTTCTTTATAACGTACTCTATTTTTTTTTGACAAATAAGCCAATAGCCGTTGACGTTTTCCCAGAATTTTCCGTAGACCTCTCTGAGATAAATAGTCTTTTTTGTGCAATTCCAAATGTGAAGTAAGTCTCCGTATCTTATTGGTAAAACTGACTACTTGAAATTCAACAGACCCCCTGTTTTCTTTCTTTTCTTCTTGTGAAGTAACGGAAATGAATGAATTTTTGACCATAAAAGAATTTCCTCCTCCTTTTTTTACTTTACAGATATGTAATTTTATCGATCAGAAATAATAATGCCAGTAATTTGAATGTGATATACATAATGATCTTAATTTCTTTATCGACTCCTAATTTTATCAATTAAAATGAATTAATCAAATTGGATTCGAATAGGGATACAAAAGGATGGTACATTTTTGCACTCACAAAAGCGAATAATTTATATTTAAACCGAAAATGAAGAAGATTTTGTTGATTCAATTCACTTTTTATCTAATTGATACGTATATTAGAATGGGATGTAAGACAAGGTATGTGTACATCTGTTTACTTTCATATACCATATACGGTATAGGATATATAGGAAAAATACGGTATTAACATTAACCAATTTTCAATCGTGGATACATACGTAGTCTTAACATATTGATACGACTGCCATTATTCGTATCAAACCAATAGCGATTCATACAAGCTAAATCTTCTAATCGATAATTCGGCCAAAGAAAGAACTTTAATTGAATTAATTCATTTTTATCACTATCAAGATGTTTACTTTCATCCAAAACTGGACTCCAGTTTTTTACGTTGTTCTCGTTACAAAATACCGGATTTCTATTCACACCATTTTTATTCGTTGAACTGAAACAAATTAAAATTCGCAATTCTCTACGACGTCTAGATGATAAAATATTTTCAGGAACAAGTAAATTCGAATGATTTATATCTCTATTTCCAGTCATTCTTTGATGTTTTGAAATAGATTCATCAAAATTCTTCTTATCAACATATCCTCGTTCTCGATATCTTTGATTAATTTGGCGTTTACTCTTATGAACCAATGAAATACCTATGGTTTGATACATAATAAATTGTCCATCATTTTTTACAGACAGACGAACCGATTCGATAATCAATATCCCTTTTTTCATCAATTCTGTAAGAGGTAAATTCTTCTGAATCAGCATTATATTCAGACTCATTTCTCTTCTTTGAATAGAGGATATAGTAATTTTTCTTGGGTTTCTCAGTCTAAGCAGGAGACAATATACCTTAATATTATTGATCATTCTTTGATTCAAAGCATCGTCCCATCTCAATTGAAAAAGCAAATATCGTTTCAGGAAGAAATTTAGTTCTGCTTCCGTGTTGCTCTTGTATTGTTTTTTCGTTTTACGTTTTTTCATTTCTGATCGCGCATAATCTTCTTCAATATCTTTTTGTTGGTTTGAGAGAAGGGATCCAAGATTTCTTTGGTTTTGTGCATCTGAACCACGATCTCGTCGATCTGCGGGTTCTTTTTCTTCTTGATTTCGATTCTTTAATTCAAAAGATTTTTTTTCTTCATTCGATGGTATAAAAAAATTCCCTTTTGGCTTTCCATTGACGTTTTTATTTTCACTAACATTTTCATTTATATTCAAATTTAAAAGAAGTAATTTGCTTGGTATAATCCACGGTTTCATTTTATATGCATTATAAAGTAGCACAAATTCGGGGAAGAACCAAAGTTCCAGATTGGATATAGGACAATTTAGTATTTCTTCATTCATTCCCATCCAATCAAAAAAGATTTTTTTATGATTGGGTGGATTGATTTCTAGATCTTGATGAATTGTAAGATAAAAAAGACCTTTCTTATCAATTTTATCAATTATTGGGTAATTATTAGTTCCAATCTTAGTTTTTTTATTACTGTTGGAATCGATTTTGATCCAGGCCTCAATATTTACTTTTTTTCTAAGACAAAACTTGAGAATTTTCCAATCAAAATATTTTCTATCTGGATTTTTTTCCATATACATAATATCACCTCTTCCTAGATAATTATTGATAGGAATACCCCCCCATTTATCAAATAATTTGCCTTTAGGTGTGTTGTAATTATAAGAAATCTTTTGATTCGTATTTACTTGTAATGGTGATCCATAAACAGAAATATATGAGTTCCTCTTAGTTTCATAATTAATAGATTGATATGATAAAAGATCATATTTAAAGTATTTTTGAAAATTATCTTTTTGATTCGATAATGAATATACTTCAGAATCTTTTTGTTTTTTGTAATAAAGTAATTGGTTTTTTTCATATGAATTCCATTTCTTTAAATCTTTCTTTTGAGCTGTACGACATTGATTGACTCTATTTCGCCATTTTTGTGGGATTAATCTAGACCATCTAATCTGAGATAAATCGTATTGATAATGACCTCTTAACCAGTTTTTCCATTGATTCGCTCCATAACTCCGAAATTTCTTATATCTTAATTCAGAATGAATTATTCCTTGTGTTCCAAAAGAATCCTTTATCTCAGTCTTAAGAAAAAAAGATGTTCCGTGATATTGAAGAACAGATCTTAATTTATCCAAGTGGGTTTGGGATAAATTGTAAAATACATATGCTTGTGACAAGGCGGATAAGTCACAAAAAATAGGTGAATTCTTTTTACTATTAATAATATTATAAAGTGACTTTTTTATAGTCGAAATAAAGTGAATTGTATTTTGATTTGTTTTATTAATTCTTTCTTGATTTGTTTCATTAGTGTAAATGTATTTATCAATCATTTTTTTTGTTGATTCAAGAAAAAGTTGTATATTGATTTGGGGAATATTAATGATACACCGAAAGACATCTATGTAGATTCTTTCAATGAAAATTTTTATAAAATAATGTAATTTACTGATTAATCGAGCATTTCTTCTTTTTAATATTTGCCAAATATTTTTTAGTGATTCTAGTCTTTTGGCATTATAAGTTGTTTTGTTAGAATTAATATTTATTCCTGGAGTTACTTTTTTTTTGTCGTTTGTAATTTTTTCTATTTGATTTCTAATTGTGCGTGTTCTATCAGTCAGATCCTTCAGTTTTTTTTCTGTCAGGGAATAATTTGTCCAATCTGTAGATCGAATTTGATTAAACGATTCATGAATTATCTGATTGTTGATTATCGAATCTTTTTCTTTTTTAGTTTCACTTAATTCATATACTTCTCTCAATCTAAATAACAGAATTTGATTTACTTTTGAAAGTACTTTTCTTATTCTTTTTATAAATAGAACACTTTTGATGACCCAATTTTTTGTTTCTTTTGAGACTGTTAGAAAAAAGTTTGTTCTTCCCTTTAAAACTCTTAAAACTAGAAAATATTTCTTTTTCAATTTTGTAATTTTTTTTTTGAGTTCTTTAAAAATGGGCTCAAAAAAAGAAGGTCTTTTTCGGGGAGAACCAAAAGGAAGTTCAGCTTCCATTCCCCAAACCGTTAAAAAACAAAAATCATCTTTTTTTTTTATTTTTTTCATTAGATCTCTATGAGAGGTTTGCGGCTTAGATCTGTGCCAAGGTTTCAGACAGAAAGGAAATAGGATTTT